TATAGTAATATACATTATTACTATAGTATATATGTAATTGATTTACATATATATAGGAAAGGAATATGACGATACTATTGTCGATTGATCTATATTAAATTACCCTGTATTAGAATACAACTTTATACACTAAAATAACAATACTAGATAGTATGGTAGAAAGAAAGATCTGAATCTTTCTACCATACTATCGTATCTCATAGAATACGGCTGATTCTAGTCTGCCCATTTCGTTTAAGGCGCGAAATTTGAATCCTTTTCTTCTCTATCAATTATTGATAAGAACTAAAAAGTCAAGTTTAATTAAAATGAATCGCCTTGGCTGACTGTTTTTACGTATATTATAAGTAAAAAAGCGGTAGGAACTAGAATAAACAGTGCAGTAGCAATAAATGCGAGAATATTTACTTCCATAATCTCATTGTTTAATTTTTCTTTAATTCGCAATAACTCGGGAGTTAATCCCATAGAGATAATAAATCGTTCGCCTGTAAATTCAATGGGATGAATTACATCTCGATGATATCGAATCGGATCAATATCATGAATAACAATATCTGAGCTATCAAATCGATCCATGGTCAAGAATTAAATAGTATAACATAGGAAGATCTTTTATCCATACCGAACTCAAAATTGGATTCCTGATCTACTCAATAATTCCTTTATTTTTTTTATTTATTTATCATTCTTTTACATTATTTCTTTTCTATAATCTACCGCCCTCTTTGTACAATCATCTGATGAAGTATCATCTAACCACCTTTCCACTTACCATTGGTTCTAAACAAACCCCACCAAACACTAGAAGCTAAATGAAAAAAAGGAAGAAGTTAAGTTCTAAACTCCTTTTTTTAAGGATCTAATCTTCTTGGAAAACAAAAGAAGTATCATAAAGACGAGTACAAGTTCTGGTATAAAAAATCGAATATTCCATCAAATTAACTATTTATATTATATATATAAATTTAAAAGGTTTGTTCTTTCAAGGAAAAAATCCTTATAAAAAAAAATGACATTACCTCGTTAATAAAAAAGTGATCCTTGTTTGATCTTTATTTTTGAATATCCGCTTTCCTTGAATTAGTAACGGGACGCATATATCAAAAGCTCAATGTGAAATTTGAATGAGATAGACTATTTCAAATTAGTGAAATTAGAAATTGAGGTTACACAAAATCGGGCCAGAAAAGGATATACTTTTTTTTAAGATTAAATCTATCACAGTAACTATGTTAAATTTATTTTATATCGTACAAATTCCATTTATGTACTCCCGGGAAACATACAGTACTCTAACTCTATTCCACAGATCGGGAGTAATCGAAAAAAAAAAAAAATCAAAAGCCAGACCCAGTGTAGTGCAGTACGGTACGGTATCCCGCGGAATCCTCAATCCGATGCTAATAATAATAAAATAATAATTGTACTAATCCATATGGGTCTCTCTCCCATCAATCAAATCCGTACTAGTAGAAGAAATGGAAATTACCCCATTTGTTTGATGATAAATGTGAAACAAAAAAGAAAAAAAAAAGAAGAGGGATCGCCGTTGGGAATGAAATTCTGCTATTTGTACTTCTTTTCACAAAAAATAGAGAGATGTATTTATATATTTTTTTATTGAATTTGGATTCGTCGGGACTGACGGGGCTCGAACCCGCAGCTTCCGCCTTGACAGGGCGGTGCTCTGACCAATTGAACTACAATCCCAAGTAAATACCATAATAAAATAAAATAAAATAAAGTATACATATTTTTTTTATTATTTCATTCTAACCCTTTCAATTTAGATTAGAATTAGCGTGTTGTAACAGAGCCACGAGTGTGATATATTGATACCCATATGTATATTAACTTTAGTGTTAGTGAGAGCGGCCTGGATTACTACTAATCCTTTCGGTATTGCCAAATCAATTGGATAATAACTTTTTCAATGAAAAAAGTTTTTTTATTTACTCTTTTCCTTAAACTTGACTTTATACTTAGAGATCCTGATATGAATCTAGATCATTAGCAAGATCAGAATTTGTTGTAAAAATAGCATCAATAAGGAGTGGTATAGATATATCAGAAAATTTTTCTCTTCCGTATTGGGGTTTCTGAAATAGCAACAAATGGGTTATATTATATCATTTCAGGGTGGATCGGCGAATTATTGGGCCGAGCTGGATTTGAACCAGCGTAGACATATTGCCAACGAATTTACAGTCCGCCCCCATTAACCGCTCGGGCATCGACCCAGGAAGAATCAATTCCAGGCTTATTGATAATCCACGATCAACTTCCTTTCGTAGCACCCTACCCCCAGGGGAAGTCGAATCCCCGCTGCCTCCTTGAAAGAGAGATGTCCTGAACCGCTAGACGATGGGGGCATACTTGCACGACCGCCATCATACTATGCTCATAGTATGAATAGTTTTTTTAAATTGTCAATATAATGGAATGACTCGATACGAAGGATCTTTCCGTCTTTCACGATTCTATAGAATTCTTTTCA